CATGTTTCCCGAAGCGACACTTCGTTCCACTCCTTTCATTTATACTCTAAGCGCAATTGCTATAATATATACTCCCTCGACCACTTCAAGACAGATCGATCTTAAGAAGATCATTGCCTACTCCCCAGTAGCCCATATGAATCTGGTGACTATTGGTATGTCTAGTCGGGCGGCGGCCGTTAGGTCACCTATTTTGAGTTATGGACACACAAGCAAGGCCAAAACATGTGTGCCGGGCGTGCGACCCATCAACCTACTAGCAATGGGGGAGAAAACATAGCATGTCGCAACAAAAGCGTCGATTCGAGGCGTCAGCAAAACACTGCCGTCTGTTCCAAAAACAAAACCCCTTAGCGCCCCGGGACGGGAGTGGGGGACGGCCCTACGCGCAGACAGCAGCAGCACCGGCTCTACGAAGTCCGAATCGGTTGGCTTTCCCGTGAATAAGAATTGTTGGGCGCGGCGAAGCGAGCGCTTAACGCTCTTTCGCTTGCTTCTTTCTTATTGTTTGTGGCGGCTAAAATGGCGGAAATGAACGAAAAGCGAGATGAACCTTGAAAATCGATTGATAGATGGCCTGATCTGTTCTGATAGATCAGATCGAAAGAGTAGGAATGGATAGAGAAGAGGGAATCTATCAATAATAAGGGGAAATCCCCTCTTTCGCACTATTGATGAGACAAGATATCTATCTATTCTGGATCCATCAGAAAGAAATCGATATGTATCTGATGGAGTCTACATCGTATGTAGAGCGCCCAAGCGCTTTTTTGGCCAGCTCAGTTCTCTTATCCATCGGTCCAATGCACTGGGCTCATCTCAGGGAGGGAAAAAGAAAATGTAGTTAGTTGTCTTGTTGTTGTTCGCCGTCTCGACGCATTCCCCGGCATCGTCCCACACAGAAAGAAAGAGCGCTACGCCCCGGCCCGACCTGTAGGTCCGCTAACGTAAAGCGAGGAGTTGAGCCTGAACTGGCGAACCGAAGTCACTTTCGTAACCATACTTCCTACAGCTAACACGTGTCCAGTCCAGCGGGAACGCGCAGCGCAAACGAACGTGAGCTGCTATACCGAATCCCCCGCTGGCCATCGGGGACCGAGTGGTAAGGCCATGATCTGCAGGGGAAGGGATCACTCATTCTGATATTGGGACAGGTGCACGAACGACAACTCCAAACGTCACACATCCGCCGCCTATACCTACCGTTTAGGTGGCACCAGCGAGATCCAGCTAAGGTAAGGAACTTCGTGTCGCGGCTGCTCCACTCCGCTGCGGTCTCTTGAACTGAACTTCGTTGCCTTCCCGCGCGCGAAGCGAATGGGCGCTGTGCCGTGGGTCAGTTTCGGGGCGGGGGGCAGAGAGAGACCAGAAGAATGATGAATTTGGATCGACGAGCCATTTCGTGATTCAATGGAATGTCCCTCTATCCATATCTATTCTATCATTATATGACGGGCCATATATAAAATAATAAGTCGTCTTTTCTTTTATGGCATGTGATATGATCGCGCCTAGTAGCCACATATCAGCTGCGCTCAATATGCGGGATTTCCGTTGGATCAGATCTTTCGCTTTGACGAAAGCTTTTGGACCTAGCGAAAAGGACTCTAAGCCTTCGCGCAAGCAAGCAAAGTAGAAGCAAGACGAGGAAGCGGAGCTGTCGTAGAAGCGGTAGCTTCCCCCGACAATATACAATACAAGAGTCGCGACCATGAAAAAAAAAAAGCCCAACGCTTAACGAGTTCGCTGCTTTTCCCAGGCCGGAGAAGGGCAACTACTGATGGATCGCCTTTCTTTGATATGTGTTCAATTCAGTACAATACAAACAACAACTACACCAAAGAAAGCAGAAGGGCCACTCACTATAGAAGCTATAAGTAGCCTATAGTATAGTATAGTAGTCGGCCTAACCGTCATGGTCACGACATGTTCTTGATATTGATTGAGTTTCCGGGAGTCAGAGACGACCACGGAATCCATCCAATTGAACCCCGGTGACCTTCGTCACCAAAGCGTCACGACAGTTTCCAAAGGTGACCCCTCAACCTTTCTCCAGTGGGGGGCCCCATCAGTCGGAGCACGATTGAATGCCGACCACTACATAAGCCGCTGGCGGAGAAAGCTCTTCGAGCTTCCCTTCATTCGCTTCGCGGGAGTCGCACACAGCACATAGCTGGAAGTCAGAGGGCCCGTACTACCTGCCTAACCCTTCGCTCCGAGGGACCGTAGAACGGAAAGCGCCTTCTAAACAACTCGGCAGAAGGGAAGGGGCCTATGTATTTGCATGACCCCTGCAGATTTGACCCTACCTACACCCGGAGACAATCCCCTAGCGGTCCTGCCACCACGCCGCAGAACGGGAGCTCGTGTGGAACCTTGGATTTCTGGTGTAAGAGCGGTGGAACGTAACAAAATATTACGGCCGCGTAACATAGGGGCCTACGCTACGGTCGGCAAAAATATGGACACCCGAAGGGCCCGGCACGCACAATCCTATCCTATCCGAGCCCGTCATTGCACTTCGGACAGCCGTCCGTAGCATCATCAGGAGCACCTCCCTTTCGAGGTACCCAAATGGTACGGTCTTGATTTGTGTTGTTGGTTGGTCTTTCTCAACGTGGTCTATAGCACGAAAGACCATTCTTAACAAGTGCGGGCCGTTCACATGAAAGAAAAGAAGAAATCCTTTCTTCACGGTCGGGCACATTTCTCAAAATCCTCCAGGATCACAAGTGGAACGCTAAGCAAGGGTGGGGAGGCTGCGAGCTCCGCGTCGAACAGAAAGAAGCAAGCAGGGGAGAGTCAAGGTGTTGCCGTAGCGCGCCGGAGAGCAAGCGTAGGCAACCAAACGTTTAAATAAGGCTACTCTAGTAGCTAGCTAGCGTTTTTAAGCTGGCTGCCTTTTGTAGCGCGCGTACTCTTCTGTGGAGTCGCACGGAACGAGCCTTGTCTTCCCTCCAACGACTAGCTCCCCTTTCTTGTTCCGGTCACCCTTCTCTTGTCGTGGAAGGACTTCCGCCTCTGGTGTGGTCCAACCCATGGGCGGAGTCGCCCTCATCCCCCCATTGCTCAGTGCTCCCTGCAGCTTCGCTGGGCTTTACCCGCGTGGACGCGGGCTTCTATAAGAGAATGACAAGCTCTCTCTTAACAATAAAAGGCGAACCGTACCCACCCTTTTTCGTTTTCTGCCGCCACTGGGTGGCCGCTGGGGAAACACAGCCCGGCCCCCTCTCGGGAAAGGCGGGGGGAGGGAGATGGGCCTACCTATCCCGATAGGACCCCATAAAGGGAGCAGTTGAGAGGTTCCATATGCCGAGCCGAAGGGCAGAACTTCTCTTCTGTACGTGATCGTAGTATGTCACCTCGTCTCGTCCTCGCAGCATCGAAGAGTACCTATGCACTATGTTCCGGTTCACTGATAAGGAAGATAGAGTTGGGGTGGGGGTCTACGATGTGATACTATAGTATGCCCCGGGGAGAAAGATGCGCAACTCAAAACGGAAGCAGGAAGCGTGTTGTCAAAAATGTAAGGGGTTACAGATCTCTGATACTACCAGAGATCCGACAGAGCGGAACGACCAGAAAAAGAAGTGGAGTTAGAAAGCCGTATGATAGGTGGTAACTATCTTGTACGGTTCGGGGGGTAATCGGCGTACTCCGGGGGAATATTAGGCTCTATCGAACATACAGGGAATTGGAGGTAGCATTCTACCGATGTCAAGTCATGGACTGGTTCCTCCAGCCCTTTTTCTATGTGTTGGTGTTCTATATGACCGACATAAGACTCGACTTGCTAGATATTATGGAGGTTCAGTGAGCACCATGCCGAATCTCCCTACCATTTCCTTCTCTTCCACTTTGGCCAATATGAGTTCACCTGGCACTAGCAGCTTTATCGGGGAATTTCCAATCTCAGTAGGAGCTTTCCAAAGAAATAGCTTAGTAGCCACATTAGCAGCGCTTGGGATGATTTTAGGCGCGGCCTATTCCCTTTGGCTATATAATCGTGCGGTTTCTGGAAATTTAAAACCCGATTTCCTTCATAAATTCTCCGATCCAAATGGCAGAGAAGTTTCCATATTTCTACCTTTTCTTGTTGGAGGGGCGACCGTCCGTTGAACTACCAAAAAAGGGTAAACCAATGTAATCATGACATTGTAGGTGCTTGCGATGGGACGGATGCGACTTCCCTCATAAGTAATGGGTGGCATAGCCCGTAGCTTCAGTCCCCTTTTTTGATCCATTTCTTTATTACCCCAGAGGGGCCCGGGTGGGACCGAGAGAAAGAAAGGACGGGGGGCGACCATGCATGGCACTTCTCGACCCTGTCTCCGAGGGACAGTTGAACGAGCGACTCATGAATGCTGCCGGGTCGGACGAGCCAATAACTCGAAGGTGTTCGGTCAGTTTTTTGAGCAAGAATCACAGCCTTACCACCATGATACGGACTCCAAGTTCTTATGGCAGAGCACGAGGAGTTTCCTTCAATATGATTATGGGAATGGAAACCAGAAGCACGACCGGGGTCTTCGTGGTCCGAGATCATACTTATATATCAGTCACAGTAACGTAAGCATGATACTTTTTGGTAGTACCGGTGAACCAGATGGCCGCGGCGAGGGAATCTGGGACGGAGGACTCGTAATATCTCTATAGATCTGGCAAAAGCGAAAGACCCCCGGCACGTCAGGGGCTGACCGCTGAGCTCACTCAGGCCTCGCAGGGCGGGCCTGAGTGGGTGCGAGCTGGAATTGCCATAGCTTATGGCTAGAGCAATAGGAGGGTTGCAGAGAGAAGAGTCAGGATAACGAGCGCGGAGCCCGCTTGGCGGGCGGCAGGAGCAGCGGGCAAGTGCTTGCTTGGTAGGCCAACAGCCCAGTGAACCGGGCGGGGCACTCGACGTGCCGGGGGGCAGACTGAGCAAGTACGAAAAATTGGCCCCGCGGAGCTTTCTTAAATAAAAGCAAGGACCGCTACGGGAGGTCGAACCAAGGACCTAT